TCCAGCGATCCTGATCTATTTGAAAATTACTAGAATTGATATATCCATATATCATGTTTCTGCAGGCATAAGAGTTTTTTCCTTTATGTTCGGTGGAAATCACATGTTATACTATATTCCAATAAATAGATATCCGTGTTATGATACAAGTCCACGTTTTCAAAAAAAATGGATGAGATTGGGTCCCAGCGGATCTAAACAATCTTGTTTTTTTGAACATGAAGAAATAAAGAAGCCATTGCAAATGCCGGAAAGACTAGGCCTACTAACGGCACAAAAATAGATGGAAGGTTCAAATTTGTCATAGAAGGGGTACCTCGATTTACTATTTGTATCTCTTATTATGTTATTATATAAATAAAGATATCTTGTAATAATTATAATTAAATTAAGAATTTGAATTCTAAGAATTCTAATTAGATAATATTTATTATTAATAGAATTTGAAGAATTTCAAATTCTTAGTATAGATCTAAGTATCTATATATCTAAACCTAACTGAGTACGTATAATAAGAATAAGTGCAAAGAATGTAGAACTGTAGAACTAAATAAATGGACTTATTCATCTCCTACATGAGAAAGATATGTATGATAATAAACTTTATGATTTTTCTTCATTTCTTTTGTTCTTGTCTTCTAATTTTCTAAAAATAGATAAAGAGTTTTTTACAGATTATCGAAAGATTCGTTCGAATCCGACCCAACATGAATTTTTAGCTAAAATGGTTTTTCGGGAGATAGAGAAAGATACAAAACTCTATTATCTATATTTAAATTTCAAATTATATACCTAAGACAAGAAGAAATTCGTTTTATTTTCCTAATTTCACGAAAGGAAGAACTCACTCTTGCTCTTGGTGATAAAGGCTTCTTGATTCGTAATCAGGAATATAGGTCAAAAAAAGAGTTATCCTCAACTTTAGTTTTGATTCTTTCTACAATTAGATCTTCTATCACCAAAGAAAAGGCCATTATTATCTTATTTACTTTGATTCCGATAAACTAACTACTTTTTTTGCTACAAACACAAATAAAATAATTGAACTTAGTGCTCTACTTGATTTTGCTTGACTTTTGATTCAAAGGAAAAAAGGCGTGGAGCTTAAATAACTCACTCAGAACGCTTTTTAAAAGATTACGTGGTACAATTAGGTCGAATAAACCCTTCTGGAATAAGTATTCAGCTGCTTGTGAACCTTCGGGTACTGTTTTATTCAATGTTTGTTCAATTACTCTTTTACCTGCAAATGCAATGTAGGCATTGGGTTCGGCAATAATGATATCCCCCAACATACCAAAACTAGCTGTCACTCCACCAGTTGTCGGAGATGTAAGGATTGATACATAAAATAATTTTTTATTTAATTGATAATCATATAAAGCAGACGATATTTTAGCCATTTGCATCAAGCTCAAACTTCCTTCCTGCATGCGCGCCCCCCCAGAAGCACACACTATAATAAGAGGTAAAATTTGATTGGCAGCGTGTTCAATCAAACGGGTGATTTTCTCTCCGACTACGGATCCCATACTACCCCCCATAAACTGAAAATCCATAACCCCAATTGCTACGGGAATGCCGTTTAGTTGGCCTATGCCTGTTTGAACAGCCTCGGTTAATCCTGTCTTTCTTTGATAAGAATCAATACGATCTTTATAAGGCTCCTCCTCCGAATGAAATTCAATGGGATCCAGAGAGACCATGTCTTCATCCATAGGATCCCAAGTACCCGGATCGATCAAAAGTTCAATTCTATCCGAACTACTCATTTTCAAATGATATCCACATTGTTCACAAATATTCATTTTTGATTTAAAAAATTTCTTATAATTTAATCCATAACAATTTTCGCATTGAACCCACAAATGCCTGTATTTTTGAGTTACCTCGAGATCATTAGAACTTTCTCTTATAGTTAAATCACTGCCCTTTGTGCGAGTTTGTCTACTGGAACCCTCGTTTTCACTACTATTTCGACTTTCACCACCACAAAGGGCCCTATAAATGTAACTGTCACCGTAATTCTCACTACCACTTATAATGGAAGTATCTATACAGATTTGAGACTGAAGATAATTATCAATGCAACTATTAATGTGATTATTCCAACTATATTGAGTATCGTACATGTAAGAATTATAGTAGGGATCTTCGCCCCTAAATCCATTATTCAGATAACTCGAGTTTCGATAACTATAAAAAGAACTTTCTAGTTCACTCAGAAAAGAATGATCGTTGTCAATCTCAAAAATCTGATTTTCAATATCAAAATAGATGGAATAACTGTCTCCATTCCTATCACTAACTAAAAAAGTGTCATCAGAGATGAAATTCCGAATGTCTTTAACGCCGAATAAATAATCAACATTACTGCAACTAGAATTGTCCCGATTCCTCCAACTATGAATGTTTTTCACTTTTCGATTTGGATCTTCACTGGTATTTTCAATAGGACCAAGACTGCCCATTGATTTATTTAGCCCACACCTGCGTTCGA